CGCGAGGTTTTTTAAATCCACCTGTGAGATACACACGAAATACGTGTAGGATCATCATTAGCACCATCATACTTGCTGACCATCGATGAACTGATCGGATTAACCAACCAAAGTTGGCTTCAGTCATTATGTATTGAACAGAGGCAAAAGCCTCTGTAACGGTCGGACGATAGTAAAAAGTCATAGCAAAACCGGTAGCTACTTGTACTAAAAAACAAGTAAGTGTGATCCCTCCTAGACAATAAAATATGTTGACATGAGGAGGAACATATTTACTAGTTATATCATCTGCAATCGCCTGAATCTCGAGACGCTCCTCGAACCAATCATATACTTTATTGAGATAGGTAAACCAAAGAGACTCCCCCTCTGAGAACCGTATATGAGAATTTCATCTCGTACGGCTCAAGCAAAAACACCCAAATAGTGGTTGCAACGGATATGGAATAGAAAGTTTGAAACTTCTTAGCCACTTGATTCAATCGTCCCTGAAGATACGAAGCGAAGGAACCAAAATCCGGAATCTCTTCTTTGTGATGATAATGCCAAAATATCAAGTTGGCTCATTCGTCTTTATGTTGATCGTTATAGGCCTCTTGAATCTTCTCTTCCCCTATTTATTTTATTTTGGATTTGTTGTTTTTGTTTGTGCGTAATACGGATTTACTATATGTTTTGTTTACTATTGATAGGAATTCTCTTGTGGAGACCCTATGAATCGATTGAAACCTCAGATTCATACTAGAACCACGATGATTCAATAAAGCGCCCAAGCTAAGCCCAAAGGTTCTCTGAGTAAGAACCATTTGATCATCACTTATTCAATGAATGGATGGAATCACTAAAAATCCATAGAAACATTGGTCCTTCGGTCAAAATAAGCATAATTCTGAAGGAAGAAAAATCGTTCGATTTATGACTCGTTGTTTGAAAATTTGTTGGAGTCCGGTTGCGAGGTCTGAATAGTAGGTATGAATCATAGTTCAAATATTTCTTGATCTATTCCATATATTCCGTGCTCCGGATACTAGAATGAATATCCGACGAGGTAGAACCATCTCTATCGAGATGACAGACCTATTCTCTGTACTATCAATAGGATCAATTATAACAAGTCACACACTCATATTCCGGAAATACCGAAACAACGGAATTCCACGGTCGAACTACCAGAATGGCCTAGAAATCCGAGTCCTAAGTGATTCATTTTGGATTGAAAAGCTAGGACTTCATGGTTCTTATGGGACCTAACTCATTGAAATTCCATCCAGTAAAACGGAAGAATTATAAATCTCCAAAATAATAGATAGGAATATCGCAAATAGAGCCATTGCGACACCCATGAAGGGGGTAGTTCCCCATCCAGGAGCCACTTTACCATATTCCGAATTCAATGGTTTCAATAAATCCCCTGTAATAGTTCGTCTTGGCCCAGATCTAGAACTACCCTCAACGGTTTGTGTAGCCATAAATCCTATTGCATTGGTTGAGATCTGTTGACTTTGTATACTATTTCGTTGTAAATAAACGATCTTATCGTAGCGTAGATCGATCGTGGTCTTGAAATTATCTAATAATGGAAACAGCAACCCTAGTCGCCATCTCCATATCTGGTTCACTTGTAAGCTTTACTGGGTACGCCTTATATACCGCTTTTGGGCAACCCTCTCAACAACTAAGAGATCCATTCGAGGAACACGGGGACTAGTTGAAATAATGAACCTCCCATATTGGGGGGCTCATTACTTCAATTGAGATAATGAAAAATCATTTCATCTTTTTAGTCGGAACCTTAGGCGGTTCTCGAAAAAAGATAGCGAAAAAAATGATCCCTAAAGTCGAGACTAACAGGAATGTATAAACCAATGCTTCCATAGATTCGATCGTGGTTTACAATTATAGCTTCCACACCTATTCATTTGGGATCATTTCCCAGATAAAGAAAGGGCAAGAGTCAAAGAAAAGGCGATGATGAAAATCAAGATTTCTCCAATCCCTTATGTCAAATCAAAAAAAAAAATCAAATAGAGGCGAAAGATACCAGAGCAATGTTGTATCAGACTACTTGTCTCTTTGTAGTTGGATCTCCAAGTTTTTGGAATGCCCCAAATTCCACTTGAGCATCCAAATCTGGGTCAATACCAGCAAAAACATCTCTGAACAAGGTTCTAGCGCCATGCCAAATGTGTCCGAAAAAGAAGAGCAAAGCAAACGTAGCATGTCCAAAAGTGAACCAACCTCTTGGACTGCTACGAAAAACACCATCGGATTTCAAAGTAGCACGATCTAATTCAAAAATTTCCCCCAATTGGGCACGTCTAGCATATTTTTTCACAGTAGCGGGATCACTATAACTGACTCCATTGAGTTCGCCACCATAGAACTCAACAGTTACACCTACCTGTTCGACACTATACTTTGATTCCGCCCTTCTAAAAGGAACATCGGCTCTCACAATTCCGTCTCCGTCTACCAAAACTACTGGAAATGTTTCAAAAAAAGTAGGCATACGACGTACAAAAAGCTCATGCCCTTCTTTATCTCTAAAGATGGGGTGTCCTAACCATCCAACAGCTATTCCATCCCCGTTATCCATTGAGCCTGCTCTGAATAATCCCCCTTTCGCCGGATTATTACCGATGTAATCATAAAAAGCTAATTTTTCGGGAATTTTAGACCAAGCTTCCGACAAACTCAGATTTTCGGCTAGCCCGGCACCAACCCTTCGATATATTTCTTGCTGGAAGTATCCCTGATCCCACTGATAACGAGTGGGGCCAAATAATTCGATCGGGGTAGTTGCTGAACCATACCACATAGTTCCAGCAACAACGAAAGCTGCAAAAAAGACAGCAGCGATACTACTGGAAAGGACCGTTTCAATATTGCCCATACGTAATCCTTTGTATAGACGTTGGGGCGGGCGGACACTAAGATGGAATAGACCCGCTAATATGCCCAATGTCCCCGCTGCAATATGATGAGAGGCTATTCCTCCCGGAACAAAAGGATCAAAACCTTCCGCGCCCCACGCTGGATTTACAGATTGTACTTTTCCGGTTAGGCCATAAGGATCGGACACCCATATTCCAGGACCATACAAGCCTGTTACATGAAATGCGCCAAACCCAAAGCAAGCCACCCCTGAGAGAAATAAATGAATTCCAAAGATCTTGGGCAAATCCAAAGAGGGTTTTCCCGTACGTTCATCACAGAATATTTCTAGATCCCAATACACCCAATGCCAGATAGCTGCTAAGAAGCACAAGCCAGAAAATACAATATGTGCCCCGGCCACACCTTCGTAACTCCAAATACCCGGATTCGTTATAGTTCCTCCTGTGATACTCCAACCACCCCATGAATTGTTTATTCCTAAACGAGTCATGAAAGGGATAACGAACATACCTTGTCTCCACATTGGATCAAGAACGGGGTCAGAGGGATCAAAAACTGCTAATTCGTATAAAGCCATCGAACCGGCCCAACCAGAAACTAGAGCTGTATGCATTATATGGACAGAAAGCAACCGACCGGGATCATTCAATACGACGGTATGAACACGATACCAAGGTAAACCCATGGAAATACCCCTTTATCAAAGAAAAAATAGACACTATGTAACTTTATCGCATTGGAAAAGACTATGCTATGGACCTCACCTTTTCAGTGGATTATCCCGAAGCAAGGGTTAATATTTATTCCGTTCCGTTGGTAATAATTGAACAATTCTGTTCGTAGGAACAAAGAGAAGCAGATCTATTCTATACCCAATAAGTACCAATACGCAATGGGGGCTGGTCCCATTTTTTGTGAGCGAATGCATAGATACTTGTTCATCATTCAAACGATCCATTCGTAAGAATTTTTCTTTATTCATTCTGTCTTCCTCCATGAACCTTCGAATCTATTGATAAAATACGATAAACGGCAATATTATGAAGACAATAAACCCGTTGTTACGTTTCCACATCAAAGTGAAGTATAGTACTTAACCTCTTTTTCTTTAATTTAATGCCCATTGGTGTTCCAAAAGTACCTTTTCGGAGTCCTGGAGAGGAAGATGCAGTTTGGGTTGACGTATAGTGCGACTTGTCAGACATATTGGGTCATATGGGATTTCCCCGTTCTCTCCCCCGATGGAGATATCCTCTCTTTCGCCCAAGAAAGATTGATTGAACCATCAATAATTCGGAGCGTGAAGTGCAATTAGATCAATTTATTGGGGGACCCATATTATCAATTAGAAGAATTTATGGTTGGCTTGGACCAATAAAATGAAGTATACAGGCTCCGTTCAGAAAATACCAAATTGGTAATCTATGTATGATTACCACTCGTATCATAAATGATTCCTTTATACCATATGAGTGATCTCATACTGCCAATCAATGGAGTAATATGATGAATACATCATATATTGGGCGGAAGACATGAAACGAATTGAAAAAAAAAAAAGAAGTCGTAGCAAAAAGAAGTGGTACTGAGATTATTTGTCCTATATGTGCAAATAGAATTCGGGCAGATCTTTACCCGGAGTAGAGCATAAACCTAAAAGAATTGAAGAGGCCCATTCAGGAACAAGAAAATTACATCGTGATTTGGATCTCGATGAAACAATACATCAATGAGAGGTTAGTTCGATAAGTTCAGTGAATTCTAGGGAAGCAAGTCAAGTCAAAACTCATGTTTCTTGAAAAATGGAAGAAAAAGCCCCTTCGTTAGGAAAAACCCTGCTACGAAAAGAGAAAAGGGCTGGAATCGACACATTGATTCTTTTTTTGTTTCGCAATTTTTATTTTTTGAACCGTATGCATCCAAAGGTGCGTGTACGGTTCCTAAAGGATACAATTTTGTCCTAATCAACCGACTTTATCGAGAAAGATTACTTTTTTTAGGCCAAGAGGTTGATAGCGAGATCTCGAATCAACTTGTTGGTCTCATGGTATATCTCAGCATAGAGGATGATACCAGGGATCTTTATTTGTTTATAAACTCTCCCGGCGGATGGGTAATACCGGGAATATCTATTTATGATACTATGCAATTTGTGCCACCAGATGTGCATACAATATGCATGGGATTAGCCGCTTCAATGGGATCTTTCATCCTGGTCGGAGGAGAAATTACCAAACGTCTAGCATTCCCTCACGCTTGGCGCCAATGAGTTTTTTATTTGAGAGAAAAAGAAGACTATGCCTTCGCCATATGGAATATAAATAATAAGTAATAATAGCATGGCATTTCGAGTTCGATATGAGCAAACCATTCTCGTTTTTTCATAACATGAGATTATGTATCGAGATAGTAGTATGAAACAAAGGTTATTTCCGATTTGATCTTATGTATCGGGGTTCCATTTCAGCGTCACAAACCTTTTTGCTTCCACACCAGAAGTCTCTTTCCGATATTTATGTTATGAAAGAGTATGAAAAAAAAAAAGATTCTTTTTTCCTTATTTGATCGGATCAAAAAGAAACTTTGGGATTGCTGAATCTCAGACGAGATAAATATATAAAGCAACGGAACCATCATAGTATTTTTTGACTCCTACGAAAGGAAGGATGGTAAATGGATCATTCAACGATCTGGGTCTGATGGATTCTATTTGTCTCTTTCTTTGATGGAAGGGAAAAAGAAATTCCATTGCAGAGCCGTATGCAATGCACAAAAGATGCCTGTACGGTTGTTCAATTCTATCTTTTTCTTCTTGTTTGTTATTCTTTATCCCTTCCTTTCGCCCGATCATGCGAGATAGAGGAATCGTTTATTATGTTATATCATCAGGGTTATGATCCACCAACCTGCTAGTTCTTTTTATGAGGCACCCACAGGAGAATTTATCCTGGAAGCGGAAGAACTACTGAAACTCCGCGAAATCCTCACAAGGGTTTATGTACAAAGAACGGGCAATCCTTTATGGGTTGTATCCGAAGACATGGAAAGAGATGTTTTTATGTCAGCAGCAGAAGCCCAAGCTCATGGCATTGTTGATCTTGTAGCGGTCGAAAATACCGGGGATTTCGCATAAATCCGTGATTCCATTTCGAATCATAATTCGAATGAACCGTGATTTGATCTTTTATCTTCTTACCCGGGTAAAATAAAATAGTAAATGGAAGTAATTCATAATCATCCGGTTAGGATCGATCTAAACCAGCCCATTCTGTATACGATTCAGCATGCCAACCATTAAACAACTTATTAGAAACACAAGACAGCCAATCAGAAATGTCACGAAATCCCCAGCTCTTCGAGGATGTCCTCAGCGTCGAGGAACATGTACTAGGGTGTATGTGCGACTCGTTCAGATCATGAGCTAGAACAAATGAGACGATTTTTCCAGTCTCAATGACCAGTACCAATGAATGGGATAGAATGGAAGAACTCCATTCACTATCTAAAAATAAAGATCTATCATATACCTCTATTGTGTATGGAATTTATGGTTTCCATTGGTGCAAATCCAATCACCTCGATTTGAGATGAAAAGCAATTCTCCATTGGTAGCAAATGGTTATCCATTAAGCGGGGGAAATGGTATTTAAGAAGCAGAAAGATTATGCTCCTACTCTTGCAAGAACGGACTAACAGGGTCAGCTACCTAGCCAACCTTCATACTTAAATGCCGTCACTGTATGAATAGATCTCATTGTGAAAAGACCTATTACTGGACAATTCATGGGTAGAGCCAAAGAGTGTGAACTGTACAAGTTACCAATAACATTGATTAAATGAGGGAAGGGGCTCCGGTGTATAGAGAGGGCCTCACCGTTTAAGAAGTAACCATAGAAACGATGGAAGCCACTATTTATTTATTTATCCATTTACATTTACTACCTATTTATTTTATACCTATTTTATACCAAATATCGGTAAAATTTCTTATTTTGAGGTGAAATAAATGCCTGGAAGAAATAAAAAATCGTGGTTGGGAAGGTCATAGTAGCAAAAGCCATTGGAATTTTTATTTTATACATCGGAAGAATCCGTTTTGTTATTAATAAACCAGGAGAGGGGAAAAGAATGACTGAAAGAAAAGAAATCGATTAGTTATTCATCAAAGTTTAATTTGATTCAATGACCAGAGTTAGACGAGGATATATAGCTCGGAGACGTCGAACAAAAATTCGTTTATTTGCATCAACCTTTCGAGGGGCCCATTCAAGACTTACTCGAACTACTACTCAACAGAAAATGAGAGCTTTGGTGTCCTCTCATCGGGATAGAGGCAGGCGAAAGAGAGATTTTCGTCGTTTGTGGATCACTCGGATAAATGCAGTAACTCGTGAGAATAGGGTATCCTATAGTTATAGTCGATTAATACATGATCTGTACAAGAGGCAGTTGCTTCTTAATCGTAAAATACCTGCACAAATAGCTATATCAAATAGGAATTGTCTTTACATGATTTCCAATGAGATCATCAAATAAGGAGATTGGAAGGAATTCACCGGAATGATTTAAACGGAGTTCCCCGGAGAATGACCTCCGGGAAGGTAGAGTAGAAATTAATATGATAAGATAAGTAGTAGGAATGAACGAACACGTTTCAAAAAAAAAAAACAGATTTCTTCTTCTCCCATTCTTTTTTTTATTCTATTACGACGCAACAATAAAATCTCTCGGCTTTTTCGAACAAAAGATCAATCAATCTGATTTTTAATTCCAATTAGAGTTGTTTTGATTCAATTGAGGAGTAGGCCTATTTATTTCTGGTTCTAGGACCAGTAGTTCTAGGGATCGACTCGGTTTTCTCAAATTGTTTCTCATTATTAAGAAAAGGTAACGAAGATAAAATACGAGCTTGTTTTATAGCAATAGTAATTAATCGTTGTTGTTTCAAGGTCAATCTATTCACTCGTCTAGATAATATTTTTCCCTGTTCACTAATAAATTGACTAATTAAACTCATGTTTCTATAATCAATTCGATCCCCCGATCCAATTGGGGGCAAACGCCTACGAAAAGATCGCTTGGATTTACGAAAGAGTCGCTTGGATTTATCCATGGTTTATTCCTTATCTCTAAAATCCCATTTCTTCATTCATTTCGGATCCGACCGAAATAGGACTTGATTTGTTTATATATATATAATTTCTTCCTGTTCCTTGGAAGGATGGTACACATGTTCCGTTCGATCTATTTCTTTATCTCCCCATGAATCGTATGCTTGTAACAATAAGGACAGAATTTTCTCAATTCCAATCGACTAGGTGTATTGTGTCGATTCTTTTGAGTAATATATCTGGAAGTGCCTCGCGATTCTTTATTAAAATCATTTCGGACACAACTGGTACATTGCAAAATAACTATTCCTCTGACATCTTTACCCTTGGCCATGAACCTCCTTTGGATTCACTCAATTCTTCTATTTTCGATCCGAACCGAAGAAGAAGAAAGGAACGAAAAATAAATAGAAAATAGGTTGCTAACTCGAAATACAATTATGAAAGATTTCGTTGCAATCATGCAATCAATAAAGTAATAAAATCATAAGTAATACAATTATTTCTAACTATTCATTATTCCTAATCCCAGCATTTCATTTACTATCTTATATGATCTCGAACAGCCTGCCCTAGAGCCCCATTTCTATTTCTGTTCTACCTCTATTAATTCTATCCTGAACCCGAGTTTGACTGAGGTTCAATCCACTTTTATTCTTTCTCTTTCCTTCCTATCCTAAAAGAACTGAAAAAAAAAGGGAGGGGTTGGTCACAGAGAATTTATTGTATCTCTAATCTTCTTCATTCATCCATTCCCATATCAATAACTAGAATGAAAAAAAGGGGAATACCAACGCATCTGGGAATAAACGATTGATCTCTATCAATAGACCTGCTAAAGACCCAAACCATAGAGTAGTTAGCACAGGTGCCACGGAGAGATATGTTTTTATATCTCGCATTGAAAATCCTCCTTCTTTATTGGAATACATATATGATCAGATGCATATGTAGTTAAAGATCACTTGTATTTGTACGCGGAATCTCTAACTAAAATGGATATGTACAATGATCCGGTAGATGAGATCCACTTGTACCTAAAACAGAAAAAGATGACCCCCTCTTCCTGAGCATTACCGATAAATATTAATTCTTTTATACGTTAGGTTTCATATGTATATAATTCTTTTATTATATGAGATATGAGACCAAAAAGAAGAAATGGCAAGAGAAATTGTATATAGATAGAGGAAATAACGATGTGGAAAACAAGACAGGGATTCTCTACAATGACACTGTACAACAATTAAAAGGGATGTAGCGCAGCTTGGTAGCGCGTTTGTTTTGGGTACAAAATGTCACGGGTTCAAATCCTGTCATCCCTACCTATTATTTTTCCTATGGCCAGTAACGAGGGGTCAATTGAGATCGATGAAAATTAGACATAATCTTTGATTTTATGATACTATATGCAATGCATGCAAAATGTATTGGGAGTACAAAAAGAATCCTTTTCTTGACAGTCGTATCTGCTGTCATAAGAAAGCGCTCTTAGTTCAGTTCGGTAGAACGTGGGTCTCCAAAACCCGATGTCGTAGGTTCAAATCCTACAGAGCGTGATTCTGTTCTTGTAATGTCGAATCACAATAAAACAACTTCACTAACTTGAACTGCAACCTGAATTTGACCCCCTGCAGATTAAGGAGGAGGTCAATCAAAAAAAAAAAAGATGTTACTCAATCAAAGGTCCAACTGATCACCGCGTCTGTATTGTAAATATGCAGTTACGAATAATCCAGCCAAAGTAATAGGAATTAGACCTAAGACGATTCCAAATAGAAAAACTTCAATCATTTCAATTTATTTGAAAGAGGAGAAAAAGAGAGGTAATATCTATCCCTAAATATTAATCCCAATCTCTCATGAATCTCAATGACCAAGAATTGGCAATTGGCGCGGAAGGAACTATAGAATACCTGGAATCTCATAGAAATATTCATTTTTATGAATGAATTGTTCATTCAATTAATTTCAAATAAGTCGTATCTTGC